AATTTCCATTTCTAATAGAATTCTAAAGTAAAGATATATATATAATAGTAAATAGAAATATCTAATATACTAATATAAAATATACTAATATAAAAAATAGAAAAAGTGAAGAATAGAAGACCCCGGTCCTATCTTGACAGTAATATATGTTGTATATGTAAATCCTAGATGTGAAAAGAGTCAGAATTCATCTAGAAAAGGGAATAGATATAGTATATATGGTATATAAAGTATATAAAGAAGAATAGGTGCACAACACAAATCAAAATAAAAAAAATACAATAGTACAATAGAAAGAATTGAAAATTGACTCATTTGCTGAGTAAAAGATTGAATTGGATTCAATTGGTAATACCGATTTAATCAAATGCTAACTACCATTTCTTTCTTATGGAATTAACCGATCGACTTGCTATTGGATATTTATTTTTGATTCAGTACTTTTCAAAAAAGAATTTCAATATATTTATTATGATTTATGATTATGAGAAGCAATCCCACTACTTCTGATCCTGTGATTTCTACACTTGAAGAACAAAACCTAGGGCGCATTGCTCAAATTATTGGCCCAGTACTGGATGTCATTTTTCCACCGGGCAAGATGCCTAATATTTATAATGCTTTGGTAATTCAGGGTCGAGATACTGTCGGTCAGCAAATTAATGTAACTTGTGAAGTACAACAATTATTAGGAAATAATCGAGTGAGAGCTGTAGCTATGAGTGCTACAGATGGTCTGATGAGAGGAATGAAAGTGATTGACACGGGAGCTCCTCTAAGTGTTCCAGTCGGGGGAGTTACTCTCGGACGAATTTTCAACGTTCTTGGAGAGCCCGTTGATAATTTAGGTCCTGTTGATATTCGCACAACATCTCCTATTCATAGATCTGCACCCGCCTTCATACAGTTAGATACGAAATTATCAATCTTTGAAACAGGGATTAAAGTGGTGGATCTTTTAGCCCCCTATCGCCGTGGAGGAAAAATCGGACTATTTGGGGGAGCTGGAGTGGGTAAAACAGTACTCATCATGGAATTGATCAACAACATTGCCAAAGCTCATGGAGGCGTATCCGTATTTGGCGGAGTAGGTGAACGTACTCGTGAAGGAAATGATCTCTACATGGAAATGAAAGAATCCGGGGTGATTAATGAAAAAAATATTACAGAATCAAAAGTGGCTCTAGTCTATGGTCAAATGAATGAACCGCCAGGAGCTCGTATGAGAGTTGGCTTGACTGCCCTAACCATGGCGGAATATTTTCGGGATGTTAATGGGCAAGATGTACTTCTATTCATCGACAATATATTTCGTTTCGTTCAAGCAGGGTCCGAAGTCTCTGCCTTATTAGGTAGAATGCCTTCTGCAGTGGGTTATCAACCTACCCTTAGTACGGAAATGGGTTCTTTGCAAGAAAGAATTGCTTCTACCAAGGAAGGATCCATAACATCGATCCAAGCAGTTTATGTACCTGCGGATGATTTGACCGACCCAGCTCCCGCCACGACATTTTCACATTTAGATGCTACTACCGTATTATCAAGAGGATTATCTGCCAAAGGCATTTATCCAGCAGTAGATCCTTTGGATTCAACGTCAACTATGTTACAACCTCGGATCGTTGGCGAGGAACATTATGAAACTGCGCAAAGGGTTAAACAAACTTCACAACGTTACAAAGAACTTCAGGACATTATAGCTATCCTTGGGTTGGACGAATTATCCGAAGAAGATCGTTTAACTGTAGCAAGAGCACGCAAGATTGAACGTTTCTTATCACAACCCTTCTTTGTGGCAGAAGTCTTTACTGGTTCTCCAGGGAAATATGTTGGTCTCGCAGAAACAATTAGGGGGTTTCAATTCATCCTTTCCGGAGAATTAGACGGTCTTCCCGAGCAGGCCTTTTATTTGGTGGGTAACATCGACGAAGCTATCGCGAAAGCTATGAACTTAGAAAAGGAGAGCAAATTGAAGAAATGAACTTAAATCTTTGTGTACTGACTCCTAATCGAATGATTTGGGATTCCAAAGTGAAAGAGATTATTTTATCTACTAATAGTGGACAGATTGGGGTATTACCAAATCATGCCCCCATTGCCACGGCTGTAGATATAGGTCTTTTGAGAATACGGCTAAACGACCGATGGTTAACGGTGGCTCTTATGGGTGGTTTTGCTAGAATAAGTAATAATGAGATCACCATTTTAGGAAATGGTGCGGAAATTAGTACTGACATTGATCCACAAGAAGCTCAACAAACTCTTGAAATAGCTGAGGCTAACTTGAGTAGAGCTGAGGGTAAGAGACAATCAATTGAGGCAAATCTAGCTCTCAGACGAGCTAGGACGCGAGTAGAAGTTTTCAAAGTGATTTCCTATTAGTAGTCAATACATTCAATCAAAATCAAAAGAGTTCTTTATTATACACTACACACTATATCTTGATTCCACAAATTTAACACAATGAAGTCTAATTCGAGATTAATCTGATGATATAAAGAGGATGGGTAGAAAAACTTATTAGATACCATGGAATCCGGTATCTAATAAGTTCTACCTACTATTGGATTTGAACCAATGACTCCCGCCGTATGAAAGCAATACTCTAACCACTGGGTTAAGTAGGTCATTTATCACCACAAAAAGGATCTCCATCGCTTCGATGGATTATAGGTAAAATATTTTTCCTAAGCAATATAAATATTTTATCAGTAAATATAAATGGATCGGAGAGTTATCATGTGGGATTATGGGATAACCTTCTTGACAAGAAATTGTCTCTATGTTAAAATGGTTATGACAAGGGCTATAGCTCAGTTAGGTAGAGCACCTCGTTTACACGTGCGCCAATGTTTTTCAAGGGAGCCTTTTATGTAATGACCATAATTTATCTTTTTGAGAAGTAGATGTCTTACTCCGTAGATTCGAGAGAACAAGAGAAACATAGCCTGACAGATTTGTTTTGATCCGGTTCAGGTGCGAATTCCGGTGCCAAATCAAATAGAACCTGCCATTGTAAGGTAAATGCCCAGTCCATTCAATGCCAGGCATAATGAGTATAAGGATCTCAAAAGAACCTCTTTTCGTCCTATGAGCTTTAAGGTGTATGAAGTCTCATATTTGACTCTTGCAGCGGAGCGATAGAGACTGCATTTCACTTAGGTTAATCTAGGCCGAAGGCAGACCTAAATAAAGGTCACCCTTCTTTGAAACACTTTGGTATTGCTCCTAGATCAGGATACAAATAATGAATCAGAGCACATGGAACCATCTCATTATCTTCTTATCTTCCTCTAAAGACAAAATATGGTGGACTAACTGATCTTTACATCAGTTGATGAAAAAGCCCAATGCAACAAAATGCATGTTGGGTCTTTGAAACAGTTTGAATCATTTCGATAAGAATAAGTTCTCTCTGTTTTACCGAGAAGGTCTACGGTTCGAGTCCGTATAGCCCTAATACATTACATTTTCGTTTTGTATATAAATTTGAGTGGTAGTAGGAACAATAAAATAAACACAATAATTCATTCCAACGGAACAAATTGGTATTTGTCAAATCTTAGATCAAATATCCATCTCTCTTCATCCACTTTCATGAATGAATTACATATGATATTTTTTATGACTTTTTTATTATTATTTTTTTTTTAATTGAATTTGAAATCTTAATTGAAGATTTCATTTGTAATTTCTTTAATATCTTATTTATTATATTTACTATTTACTATATACTATAATACTATAAAATTATATAAGATTATAAGATTATAAGATAAGGGATTCTTTACTCTTACTTTCTATTTATAATATATCAGATCAATATGAAATAGAAAAAATATACATAAGATAATCACTATAAACTAAGTATAAGAATAAGTGGAATATAAAAGAGAAATAACTAAGTATAAGAGTATGCTATGTCTACACATCATATATAGAAATAGAATCAAAAGGAGAAAAAAATAAAAATAGAAGTGGGATAACATTAGATGAATCTTGAAACAAGATATGTCCTACAGCAAACAAACTCCCAACTTATCCGATCAAAATTATTTTCTTGTTTTATCTAAGAAGTTCTAGATGATTTGAGAATTCCAATTCGAATGGAAGAATTAAGCCTATTCAAAATTCATAGGAGTACTTTTATGTTTCTGCTTCACAAATATGATATTTTCTGGGCATTACTAATAATATCAAGCGTTATTCCTATCTTGGTATTTGTCATTTCTGGGATTTTAACCCCGATTAGGGAAGGTCCAGAAAAGCTTTTTAGTTATGAATCAGGTATAGAACCCATGGGGGATGCTTGGGTACAATTTTGAATTCGTTATTAAATGTTAGCTCTAGTTTTTGTTGTTTTTAATGTTGAAAATGTTGAAACGGTCTTTCTTTATCCATAGGCAATGAGCTTTGATGTATTGGGTGTGTATCTGTATTTATAGAAGCTTTCATTTTTGTGCTTATCCCAATTGTGGGTTCAGTTTATGCATGGCGAAAAGGAGCGTTGGAATGGTTTTAGCTAAATATTTATACAATCAAAAGAAAAGGGAAGGAAAGGATGACATTGAAACAGTTATGAATTTTGTTGAGTTTCCATTACTTAACCAAGAAACCCCCAATTAAATTATTTCAACTACATCGAATGATCTCTCGAATTGGTCAAGACTTTCCAGTTTATGGCTGCTTCTCTATGGTACCAGTTGTTATTTCATTGAATTTGCTTCATGAATAGGCTCGCAATTCAACTTTGATCGTTATGGGTTGGTGCCAAGATCGAGCCCAAGGCAAGCAGATCTCATTTTAACAGCCGAAACAGTAACAATGAAAATGGCTCCTCCCTCTTTAGTAAGATTCTATGAGCAAATGCCTGAAACAAAATGTGTCATTGCTATGGGAGCCTGTACTATTACAGGAGGGATGTTCAGTACTGATTCTTATAGTACTGTTCGCGGAGTAGATAAGCTAATTTCTGCGGATGCCTATTTGCCAGGCTGTCCGCCTAAGCCAGAGGCAATTATAGATGCTATAACGAAATTTCGTAAGAAAATATCCCAAAAAATATTTGAAGATAGAACTGTGTATCGACAGAAGAATCAATGTTTTACTACTAATCACAAGTTTTACTTTCAACACAGTACTCATATTGGAAATTATGATTAAGGATTACTCTATAAATAACCATCTACTTCAGAGATACCTTTTGGAATAAAAAAGATATGAACAGAAAGGAAAAAAATACAAATGAAAAAGAAAGTAAATAATATCTATCCGATACATTATTCACGTGTCAGGAACCAGATTTGAACTGGTGACACGAGGATTTTCAGTCCTCTGCTCTACCAACTGAGCTATCCCGACCATTTCCTGTGCATCATCCTAGCAGAGTACTTATATCTATGTCAATGAAAAGAACTCAAAAATAAAATATTAACAAATTGGCCCTAGCCCCCGAATATTTTAGATCTTCAAAAAGAAGACTTTCTTTGTAAATGAAAGAAAAAAGATATGGACTATGAATGATTCAATAACGGAGATTCCTTGAGCATATATTTTCATAGCGTATTATACAGAAAAAATGAGATTGGATTGGAAGAAGATACGAGGATTTCTATTCGTATCCATTTGTAAAAGAACGGAGTGAATGAAATGAGAAAGAGGATGAGGATAAAAAAAGAGCGAGGAAGTAAAATGGGCTTTTTATTGGGGATAGAGGGACTTGAACCCTCATGATTTCAAAATTCGACGGATTTTCCTCTTACAATAAATTTCATTATTGTCGGTATTGACATGTAAAATGGGACTCTCTCTTTATCCTCGTCCAATTAATCTTCAAAAGATCTATCAAACTCTGGAATGAATCATTTGATTACTGAATATTTGAATTCAATCCTTTTGTCAACTTCAATAGTAATTGATTCACAATAATTCTTCAATTTTTCATATACTTTTTGATCTCTATCATTCTAATTAATAGAGAATATAAATATAGGGTTTCTCTAGATCCTTATCTCATATTATCACTTATTTTAATTATTTTATTTAATTATTTTGATATTTGATAGTAAATAGTAATATAAATAATAAATAAATAAAGAATATAGAAATATTATTCTATTCTGAAAGAATAGAATTCAGAAATATATAGATTCTTTTCTTAATCTAATTCTTAATAGAATCTATTAAAATATAAATAAAATAAAAATAAGAAAATCATAGAAATATACTAAGATATTACTAATATCTAATAGATCTAATAGAAAAAAATATAAGATTTTGGTTGTGATTAATCGTTTGCTATGTCAGTATGTATACGTACGTATTAAATATATAAGGTTATCCTTTCTGTCATTTCGATAGAAGGATTTTAGCTACTAACGTAACATATTCAATTTCATTCGTTAGAACAGCTTCCATCGAGTCTCTGCACCTATCCCTTTTTCTTCTCATTTTCCATTGTTTTGAGAGAAAAACAAGGATTTGGCTCAGGATTGCCCATTTTTAGTTCCAGGGTTTCTCTGAATTTGGAAGTTATCACTTAGCAGGTTTCCATACCAAGGCTCAATCCAATCAAGTCCGTAGCGTCTACCAATTTCGCCATATCCCCCTTTCCTTATGAGACAAGAATCCAGTTGTAATTCCACCCACCTCTTTCATTTATCTCGGCACTATTGAATTAATTAGGTAATGCTTCCTATATTGAAAAAGTGCATGCTTCTATCTTTTATTTTCTTTTTTTACTCACCCTCTATTCTATATTCTATCATTATTCTATCATTTCATCTCTCCTATTTGTTTCAATACGAAATGATAATGATTCTATCATTGATGTATCCGCAATTCAATATGGATAGATATATCCCACATATATATATGTCTTTCCTCCTCCTTCATTTTCACACTGACTTTTGTAATAGTGGAACGGTCTATATTCATTATTTTTTTTTTCATTTAAAATTCTAATTTCATTGATATTTTATATATCTTATTTTTATATTCATATATATATATATGAATATGAAATTGGGTTTCTATTTCTATTTAGATATCAAATTTATCTAGATAGAAATATTTTTATTTTCTATTTTCTAAGAAGAATCATTAGGTAATAGCTAAGATCCAATAGTTTCCTATATTCCTATACACTATTGCTCTTATATCCGCCCGCTTAGCTCAGAGGTTAGAGCATCACATTTGTAATGCGATGGTCATCGGTTCGATTCCGATAGCCGGCTCTTTTTCTTTATCAATCTCTTTCTTTCCATGATTGAAAATATCTAACCTCGCTTTCTCTAAATGTCGGGTCACTTATCTATTATGTCATGGTAACTTGCAGTTATAGCTATGAAGAAAAAAGTTTACTAGAACAATCAGATCTCTACAGAAGAAATTGGAAAACGTAACCTTCGCTTGAATTTCCTATATATACAAAAAATCCGAATATTTAGAAAATTTATTTGATTCTGTTTTGTAGGACTTTAGTAAATTGAGTTTTACTTTGCTAATCTTTTAGTTCAGTCTGAATTTATATTTTTTTTTCAAATGAAAGTGAATCAAAAAGGAGCTTTTATATGTCTCGTTACCGAGGACCTCGTTTCAAAAAAATACGCCGGCTGGGGGCTTTACCGGGACTAACTAGTAAAAGACCCAGATCCAGAAGTGATCTTCAAACCCAATCGCGCTCTGGAAAAAGATCACAATATCGTATTCGTTTAGAAGAGAAACAGAAATTGCGTTTTCATTATGGTCTGACAGAGCAACAATTACTTAAATATGTGCATATTGCTGGAAAAGCCAAAGGGTCAACAGGCCAGGTTTTACTACAACTACTCGAGATGCGTTTGGATAACATCCTTTTTCGATTAGGTATGGCTTCGACCATTCCCGGAGCCAGACAATTAGTTAACCATAGACACATTTTAGTTAATGGTCGTATAGTGGATATACCAAGTTATCGTTGCAAACCCCGAGATATTCTTACTGCGAAGGATAAAGAAAGATCGAAAGCTCTGATTCAAAATTCTCTTGTTTCATCCCCCCACGGGGAATTGCCAAACCATTTGACTATTGATTCCTTACAATATAAAGGATTTGTAAATCAAATAATAGATAGTAAATGGATCGGTCTGAAAATAAATGAGTTGTTGGTCGTAGAATATTATTCCCGTCAGACTTGATTCTAACAAAAATAAAAAAGCAAGGTTCATACCAATTTCAACCCCTTTCGCTGAAGTTAATAGAGTACCTCGCGCCCTGTCTCATTCACGTATCAAAAAAGGATAATAGGATTCTTTCGATTTTTTTTCGATATCAATACGATATTTGTATTTGACCTATCACAGGGATGAATTATAAATAGAGAATTTATATTAAATAAGGGTCTTACCGTTATAATAATGATATCAATTATCATTTTATTTAATATATTGTAGTCGGTGACGTTTATGAATGAAAATAAACGGAGAGAGAGGGATTCGAACCCTCGGTAAACAAAAGTCTATATAGCAGTTCCAATGCTACGCCTTGAACCACTCGGCTATCTCTCCTACAGAATGTTATTCTTGACCAAAACCCGAATGAATAGCGAGTACTTCATCTTAATTGTAGTACATGTATGATCGCCCGATGTTTCCATAAGAAGAAATTTCTTTTCCAATTTCCTATTTATCAACAACAACTTCTTTCATCAGCTAACCCATGGAATTCATGAATCGTCCGATGAATCTTTCTATTTTAATTGTATAATGCGGCACATAAACATTATGCAAACAAAAAAAGATGGTTACTTTATTTGAATTTTATTTTATCATGGAATGATTATTCCATTCTTTAAGGGGGACATCACATTTTTTCCAATTAGTCTGTTTTTATGTTATTTTGTACTGTACAATTCCTTTTTTTGTGGGATCATTTTCCCCGAAGGGGATGAGAAGAATTATAGAATGAATTGCTAATTATGCCTAGATCTCGAATAAATGGAAATTTTATCGATAAGACCTCTTCAATTGTAGCCAATATCTTATTACGAATAATTCCGACAACTTCAGGAGAAAAAAAGGCATTTACCTATTACAGAGATGGTGCGATTTGATTTTTCCTTGTTTTTTTACCTCTCAGTTTTACGAAAAAAAGAACGTAGTTAGGAATAGAAAAAAAAACAAATTAGTGAAAGAAATCTACGCTTGGTGAAGGTGAAGTTTATAGATAGAGCAATCCCTTCTGTCGTGTATCCTCGATTGATGCAGCCTTAGATGCTTCAATTATTGATTTTAGTATTGAGCGAAAGGTTACATCTATAGGTTCTGTATTGGAGGTCAATACTGCTTCATTTAGTACCAATAGGTGGCATCGGGGAAAAAGCACTACACCTAGGAATCAACAACACAAAAACTTTGTTATAAAGAAACCCTTTCCTTATCGGTATCGGGACTCAAAAGAATGGTTAGGAAAACAAAGATCCATCTCATTCGTACTTTTTGTACCCGTATAACCATCAAAGATCGTTGAAGTGACTAATTCCTGGAAATCGTAAGCGTTGAGTACAAAGAAATCTTTAGAGTTACCTTTTCAATCTAGCACTACTATGATTGGTGTTAAGAAGAAACCTCTTGTGGGAAGGCTGGCTAGCAATTTCTTGTAAAAATACCAGCTCCTGTCAGTTCATAATGAGACTAGTGAAATTTTGAAATTTTGATTACATGAATTATCCCTCTTAGTTCTTAGTACTATGCACAGAAGGGAGGAGCCGTATGAGATGAAGATCTCACGTACGGTTCTGGAACGGAGATTCAATGAACGACCGTAACGGATGTCAGCTCAATCCGAAGGAAATTATGCAGAAGCTTTACAGAATTATTATGAAGCTACGCGACCAGAAATCGATCCCTATGATCGAAGTTATATAATCTATAACATAGGTCTTATACACACAAGCAACGGAGAGCATACAAAAGCTTTGGAATATTATTTCCGAGCACTAGAACGAAATCCATTTTTACCA